GCTAGTGTAGCTTAAATCAAAGCATAACACTGAAGATGTTAAGATGAATCCTAGAAAGATTCCACAGGCACAAAGGCTTGGTCCTGACTTTACTATCAGCTTTAACTCAATTTATACATGCAAGTATCCGCATCCCCGTGAGAATGCCCTCAATCCTCTACCCGAGAACGAGGAGCAGGCATCAGGCACAATCAACTTAAGCCCAAGACGCCTTGCTAAGCCACACCCCCAAGGGATTTCAGCAGTAATAAATATTAAGCCATAAGTGAAAACTTGACTTAGTTAGAGTTAAAAGGGCCGGTAAAATTCGTGCCAGCCACCGCGGTTATACGAAAGACCCTAGTTGATAAACACGGCGTAAAGGGTGGTTAAGGAAAATAAATTAATAAAGCTAAAGACCCTCTAAGCTGTCATACGCATTCCGAGAACACGAAACCCGAACACGAAAGTCGCTTTAAATATTACTACCTGACCCCACGAAAGCTAAGAAACAAACTGGGATTAGATACCCCACTATGCTTAGCTATAAACCTAGATGTATATTTACACAAACATCCGCCCGGGTACTACGAGCACAGCTTAAAACCCAAAGGACTTGGCGGTGTCTCAGACCCACCTAGAGGAGCCTGTTCTAGAACCGATAACCCCCGTTAAACCTCACCACTTCTTGTTTTCCCCGCCTATATACCGCCGTCGTCAGCTTACCCTGTGAAGGTCCAACAGTAAGCAAAATGGGCCCGCCCAAAAACGTCAGGTCGAGGTGTAGCGTACGAAGTGGGAAGAAATGGGCTACATTTTCTATACATATAGAATATTACGAATGACATACTGAAACAAATGTCTGAAGGTGGATTTAGCAGTAAAAAACAAATAGAGTGTCCTTTTGAATTAGGCTCTGAGACGCGCACACACCGCCCGTCACTCTCCCCATATTTATAATCATTCAATACATAATAAAACACATACTCACACGGGGAGGCAAGTCGTAACATGGTAAGTGTACCGGAAGGTGCACTTGGAACAATCAGGACGTGGCTGAGATAGTTAAGCATCTCCCTTACACCGAGAAGACATCCATGCAAGTTGGATCGCCCTGAGCTAAACAGCTAGCTTAAATACCAAAAATTACCTATCAACATTAAAAATCTTTATAAAACTACAACAACCCAAATTAAAACATTTTACCGCCCAAGTATGTGAGACAGAAAAGGCACTACATAAAGCTATAGAAAAAGTACCGCAAGGGAATGCTGAAAGAGAAATGAAACAAATCATTAAAGCCCTACAAAGCAGAGATTAAACCTCGTACCTTTTGCATCATGATTTAGCTAGACCTTCTGAGCAAAGAGTACTTTAGTTCAAAACCCCGAAACTACGTGAGCTACCCCGAAACAGCCTATCAATTAGGGCCAACCCGTCTCTGTGGCAAAAGAGTGGGAAGATTTCCGGGTAGAGGTGACAAACCTACCGAACCTAGTTATAGCTGGTTGCCTAAGAAATGAATAGAAGTTCAGCCTCACACTCCTTAACTCAAAAACAAATTTAAAATACACGAGACAAAGAAACATGTGAGAGTTAGTCAAAGGGGGTACAGCCCCTTTGAAATAGGACACAGCCTCACCAGGAGGTTAAAGATTATATTAAATAAGATAGACCGCTCTAGTGGGCCTAAAAGCAGCCATCAAAACAGAAAGCGTTAAAGCTCTGGCGGAATAAAAATCCATTATCCAAATATATTATCTAAAACCCCTAACTTTATTAGGCCATTCCATGCCCACATGGAAGAAATACTGCTAAAATGAGTAATAAGAAAGAACCCCTTTCTCCTAGCCTACGTGTATACTAGATCGGACTAACCACTAGTAATTACCGAACCCAACCAAAGAGGGCAATGTGAACACTTAAAATACCAAGAAAACTTCACATAAAACAATCGTTAAACCCACACCGGAAGGCATATATAGGAAAGACTAAAAGAAAAGGAAGGAACTCGGCAAACACTTATAAGCCTCGCCTGTTTACCAAAAACATCGCCTCCTGCAAAAATCAACGTATAGGAGGTCTTGCCTGCCCAGTGACAAGTTAAACGGCCGCGGTATTTTGACCGTGCGAAGGTAGCGCAATCACTTGTCTTTTAAATGAAGACCTGTATGAATGGTGGAACGAGGGCTTAACTGTCTCCCCTTTCAAGTCAATGAAATTGATCTGCCCGTGCAGAAGCGGACATAAAACTACAAGACGAGAAGACCCTTTGGAGCTTAAGACTTAAGATCAACTATGTCAAGAACCTCAAACAAGATTAAACTAAATAGCAACTGATCCCTGTCTTCGGTTGGGGCGACCGCGGGAGAAAACAAAGCTCCCACGCGGACCGGGATTATATCCTAAAACTAAGAGAGACATCTCTAAGGCACAGAACTTCTGACCACAAAGATCCGGCCCTTGCGCCGATCAACGAACCAAGTTACCCTAGGGATAACAGCGCAATCCCCTTTAAGAGTCCATATCGACAAGGGGGTTTACGACCTCGATGTTGGATCAGGACATCCTAATGGTGCAGCCGCTATTAAGGGTTCGTTTGTTCAACGATTAAAGTCCTACGTGATCTGAGTTCAGACCGGAGCAATCCAGGTCAGTTTCTATCTGTAACGCCACTTTTCCTAGTACGAAAGGACCGGAAAAAGGGGGCCCATATTATTAATACGCCCCACCCCTATTTAATGCAATCAACTAAATTAAATAATGAGAGGGCACAACCCTAAATCAAGACAAGATTATTAAGATGGCAGAGCCCGGTAATTGCAAAAGGCCTAAGCCCTTTCCCCCGGAGGTTCAAATCCTCCTCTTAATTATGATAGCACTTCTAATTACGTACCTAATTAATCCTCTTGCCTATATCGTGCCGGTATTATTAGCAGTCGCCTTCCTAACCCTAATTGAACGCAAAGTACTAGGATATATGCAACTACGTAAAGGCCCAAACGTAGTAGGACCCTACGGACTTCTACAACCAATTGCAGACGGTATTAAGCTATTTATTAAAGAGCCTCTACGCCCTTCAACATCCTCCCCCTTTCTATTCTTAGCAACACCTATGTTAGCTCTTACCTTAGCCCTTACCTTATGAGCACCAATACCCATACCACATTCAATAACAGATCTAAACCTAGGCATATTATTTATCTTAGCCCTTTCAAGCTTAGCAGTCTACTCCATCCTAGGCTCAGGATGGGCCTCTAATTCAAAATATGCCTTAATTGGAGCCCTACGAGCAGTTGCCCAAACCATCTCCTATGAAGTTAGTTTAGGACTAATTCTGCTATCAATTATCATCTTTACAGGAGGTTTCACCCTCCAAATATTTAATACAACCCAAGAAGCAGTATGATTACTAATTCCAGCCTGACCTCTAGCCGCCATATGATATATCTCTACCCTAGCAGAAACAAACCGAGCTCCTTTCGACCTCACAGAAGGAGAATCAGAACTCGTCTCTGGCTTCAACGTAGAATATGCCGGAGGACCCTTTGCCCTGTTCTTCCTGGCTGAATACGCCAATATCCTATTAATAAATACCCTCTCAGCTATTCTATTTCTAGGTACAACCCACAATATTATCATACCAGAAATTACCTCAATCAACATTATAACAAAAGCTGCCCTACTCTCCATATTATTTTTATGGGTACGTGCCTCCTACCCCCGATTCCGATATGACCAGCTAATACACTTAGTATGAAAAAACTTCTTACCCCTTACACTAGCCTTAATTCTATGACACATTGCCCTGCCCATTGCACTAACAGGCCTGCCACCCCAATTGTAGCCGGAGCTGTGCCCGAATGCCCAAGGACCACTTTGATAGAGTGAATCATGGAGGTTAAAATCCCCCCAGCTCCTTAGAAAGAAGGGACTCGAACCCATATTATGGAGATCAAAACTCCAAGTGCTCCCATTACACCACTTCCTAGTAAGATCAGCTAAATCAAGCTTTTGGGCCCATACCCCAAAAATGTAGGTTAAAATCCTTCTCTTACCAATGAGCCCTTACATTATTATAATTTTATTATCCAGCCTGGGCCTAGGCACAGCCCTAACATTTATAAGCTCCCATTGACTACTAGCTTGGATAGGACTTGAAATTAATACACTAGCAATTTTACCACTTATAGCCCAACATCATCACCCACGAGCAGTAGAAGCAACCACTAAATATTTCCTAGCACAAGCAGCTGCAGCAGCAACCATTTTATTTGCCAGCACTATTAATGCCTGAGCAACAGGAGAATGAAACATCAATTGCTTAACCCACCCTATCGCAACTGCACTCGCCACAATAGCCCTAGCACTAAAAGTAGGCCTAGCCCCAATACATTTCTGAATGCCCCCCGTAATACAAGGACTAGACCTTACAACAGGGCTTATCATGGCCACCTGGCAAAAACTAGCCCCCTTCGCCTTAATTATCCAAATAGCATCATTCACGCACCCTCAACTACTAACAATCCTAGGACTCATATCAGTATTTATTGGAGGATGAGGAGGCCTAAATCAAACTCAGCTACGAAAAATTATAGCCTATTCATCAATCGCCCACCTTGGATGAATAATTATAATCGTACAACTAAAACCACAACTAACTATCCTAACATTGTCCCTATATATTATTATAACAATAGCAACTTTCTTAACATTTAAATTAATAAATGCCACAAAAATCAATACACTAGCAACAAGCTGGGCTAAAACTCCAATCCTAACAGCAACTGCTACCCTCGCTTTACTATCATTAGGAGGCCTCCCCCCACTAACAGGATTTATACCAAAATGACTAATTCTACAAGAACTCACCATACAAGGCTTACCCTTAGCCGCAACAGTAATAGCCCTAAGTGCACTACTAAGTCTATATTTTTATCTACGACTGTGCTACTCCATAACCCTTACCATAGCCCCAAATACAAATAATTCACTAACCCCTTGACGAATACAAAACACACAAAACAAAATCCTACTAGCTACTACAATAACTGCAACCCTTATACTACTGCCCCTAACCCCCCTCGCCCAAATATTAGTTAACTAGAGACTTAGGATAACATAAGACCAAAAGCCTTCAAAGCTTTAAGTAGGAGTTAAAATCTCCTAGTCTCTGCCTAAGACTTGCAGGACTTTATCCCACATCTTCTGAATGCAACTCAGACACTTTAATTAAGCTAAAGCCTTACTAGATGAGAAGGCCTCGATCCTACAAACTCCTAGTTAACAGCTAGACGCTCAAGCCAGCGAGCATTCATCTACTTTCCCCGCCTCCCTTTAAAAAAGGCGGGGAAAGCCCCGGCAGGCAATTAGCCTGCATCTTCGGATTTGCAATCCGATGTGTTATACACCACAAGACTTGATAGGAAAAGGACTTAAACCTTTGTACATGGAGCTACAATCCACCGCCTAAACCCTCGGCCATCCTACCTGTGACAATCACACGCTGATTCTTCTCAACTAATCATAAAGACATTGGTACCCTCTACTTAGTATTTGGTGCTTGAGCCGGAATAGTCGGTACAGCCCTTAGCCTGCTAATTCGGGCTGAGCTAGCCCAACCCGGGGCCCTTCTAGGGGATGACCAGATTTACAACGTTATTGTTACTGCTCATGCCTTCATCATAATTTTCTTTATAGTAATGCCAATCATAATCGGAGGCTTTGGTAACTGACTTGTGCCACTAATAATTGGAGCACCAGATATAGCATTCCCACGAATAAATAATATAAGTTTCTGACTACTTCCCCCATCTTTCCTACTGCTATTAGCTTCTTCCGGAGTTGAAGCCGGGGCAGGTACAGGATGAACTGTTTATCCCCCTCTTGCCGGAAATCTCGCACACGCCGGGGCTTCTGTAGACTTAACTATCTTTTCTCTCCACCTCGCAGGTGTATCCTCTATTCTAGGAGCCATTAATTTCATCACAACCATCATTAACATAAAACCCCCTGCTATCTCCCAATATCAAACCCCTCTATTCGTTTGAGCCGTTCTAATTACAGCTGTACTTCTACTATTATCCCTACCCGTTCTAGCTGCTGGCATTACAATGCTCCTAACAGACCGTAACCTTAATACAACATTCTTTGACCCAGCCGGAGGAGGAGACCCTATCCTTTACCAACATTTATTTTGATTCTTTGGTCACCCAGAAGTATACATTTTAATTCTTCCAGGCTTTGGAATAATTTCTCACATCGTAGCCTACTACTCTGGGAAAAAAGAACCCTTTGGATATATAGGAATAGTTTGAGCTATAATAGCCATCGGATTATTAGGTTTTATCGTATGAGCCCATCACATATTTACAGTAGGAATGGACGTAGACACTCGAGCATACTTTACATCCGCAACAATAATTATCGCAATCCCAACAGGTGTAAAAGTATTCAGCTGACTTGCTACTCTGCATGGAGGATCCATCAAATGAGAAACCCCTTTATTATGGGCCCTTGGCTTTATCTTCCTATTTACTGTAGGAGGGCTCACAGGAATCGTATTAGCCAACTCATCCTTAGACATTGTACTTCATGATACATATTATGTAGTAGCCCACTTTCATTATGTCCTATCAATAGGAGCTGTATTTGCCATTATAGGAGCCTTTGTACACTGATTCCCTCTATTTACAGGTTACACAATACATGATACCTGAACAAAAATTCACTTCGGAACAATATTTGTAGGAGTTAACCTCACCTTCTTCCCCCAACATTTCCTAGGCTTAGCCGGAATACCACGACGATATTCAGACTACCCAGACGCCTACTCACTATGAAACATTATTTCATCCATTGGCTCTATAGTCTCTCTAGTAGCAGTCGTAATATTTCTTTATATTTTATGAGAAGCCTTTACTGCCAAACGAGAAGTAATGTCCGTCGAATTAACCTCCACAAACGTAGAATGATTACACGGATGTCCTCCGCCTTACCATACATTTGAAGAGCCAGCATTCGTACAAGTACGAACAAATTAACGAGAAAGGAAGGAATCGAACCCCCATAAACTAGTTTCAAGCCAGTCACATAACCACTCTGTCACTTTCTTCTATAAGATGCTAGTAAAAAAGAACATTACACTGCCTTGTCAAGGCAAAATTGTAGGTTAAAATCCTGCGCATCTTAAGCTTAACAGCTTAATGGCACATCCCTCACAATTAGGATTCCAAGACGCGGCCTCCCCTGTAATAGAAGAACTTCTCCACTTCCACGACCATGCCTTAATAATCGTTTTTCTAATTAGCACCTTAGTACTATATATTATTGTTGTAATAGTTACCACCAAACTTACCAACAAATACATCTTAGATTCTCAAGAAATTGAAATTGTATGAACAATTCTACCTGCTGTAATCCTAATTCTGATTGCTCTCCCATCCCTTCGAATTCTTTATCTAATAGATGAAGTAAATGATCCTCATTTAACCGTAAAAGCCATAGGACATCAATGATACTGAAGCTATGAATATACAGATTATGAAAATCTAGCTTTCGACTCATATATAATCCCAACACAAGACCTAATCCCGGGCCAATTCCGATTACTTGAAACCGACCATCGAATAGTAATTCCAATAGAATCTCCAATTCGAGTACTAGTATCAGCTGAAGACGTATTACACTCATGAGCTGTCCCCGCACTAGGAATTAAAATAGACGCCGTACCAGGACGACTAAACCAAACATCCTTTATCACCTCCCGCCCAGGAGTATTCTACGGTCAATGTTCTGAAATTTGCGGGGCCAACCACAGCTTTATACCAATTGTTGTAGAAGCCGTTCCTCTAGAACATTTTGAAAATTGATCCTCCCTTATACTTGAAGACGCCTCACTAAGAAGCTAAATAGGGTTTAGCGTTAGCCTTTTAAGCTAAAGATTGGTGCTCCCCAACCACCCTTAGTGATATGCCACAATTAAACCCCGCCCCATGATTTGCAATCCTTGTGTTCTCATGACTAATTTTTCTAACAGTAATTCCTAATAAAGTACTAAACCACACATTTACAAATGAAGTCACAGCGCTAAGCGCCGAAACCCTTAAATCAGACACCTGAAACTGACCATGGCACTAAACCTATTTGATCAATTTATAAGCCCCACACACTTGGGAATTCCCCTAATTGCTATTGCACTTACCTTACCTTGAATCCTAGTGCCCGCTCCCACTAATCGTTATCAAAACAACCGTTTAGTATCTCTTCAAAGCTGATTTATTAAAACATTTACACAACAACTACTACTCCCTATCAATCAAGCAGGTCACAAATGAGCAATAATTCTAGCCTCATTAATAATCTTCATTTTAACACTCAATGTCTTAGGTCTACTCCCTTACACTTTTACACCAACAACCCAGCTATCATTAAATATAGGTCTAGCTGTCCCACTTTGACTAGCAACTGTAATTATTGGACTACGAAATCAACCAACAGCGGCACTAGGCCATCTCCTACCAGAAGGTACTCCAGTTCCATTAATTCCCGTACTAATCATTATCGAAACAATCAGTCTATTTATTCGACCATTAGCACTAGGAGTACGACTAACAGCTAACCTTACAGCCGGCCACCTATTAATCCAACTAATTTCAACCGCCACTATTACACTAATGCCTATAATAACAACAGTAGCCACACTCACCGCCATCCTATTAGTGCTACTAACACTACTAGAAGTAGCGGTAGCCGTAATTCAAGCTTATGTGTTTGTTCTCTTATTAAGCTTATACCTACAAGAAAATGTCTAATGGCCCACCAAGCACATGCATATCATATGGTCGATCCTAGCCCATGGCCCTTAACCGGCGCAGTAGCTGCTCTCCTAATAACATCAGGCCTAGCAATCTGATTCCACTTTCACTCAACAACCTTAATAACATTAGGTCTAGTACTATTACTCCTCACCATATACCAATGATGACGAGATATTGTACGAGAAGGCACCTTCCAAGGACACCATACACCTCCTGTACAAAAAGGCCTGCGATATGGTATAATCCTTTTCATTACATCAGAAGTTTTCTTCTTCCTAGGATTTTTCTGAGCATTTTATCACTCCAGTCTTGCCCCTACACCAGAACTTGGAGGATGTTGACCACCCACTGGAGTTACAACCTTAGACCCCTTTGAAGTCCCACTACTCAACACTGCTGTCTTACTAGCATCTGGCGTAACTGTCACATGAGCCCACCACAGCCTAATAGAAGGAGAACGTAAACAAGCTATCCAATCCCTCGCCCTCACAATCCTACTAGGCCTATACTTCACCGCTCTCCAAGCTATAGAATATTACGAAGCCCCTTTCACTATTGCAGATGGGGTATATGGTTCAACATTCTTCGTAGCAACGGGCTTTCATGGACTCCATGTTATTATTGGCTCATCTTTCCTAGCTATCTGTTTCCTACGACAAATCCAGTATCATTTTACATCAGAACACCACTTTGGATTCGAAGCAGCTGCCTGATATTGACACTTCGTAGATGTTGTATGATTATTCCTATATGTCTCTATTTACTGATGAGGCTCATATCTTTCTAGTATTTCAAAGTTAGTACGAGTGACTTCCAATCACCTAGTCTTGGTTAAAATCCAAGGAAAGATAATGAATCTAATTATAGTTATAATAGCTATCTCCACAGCCCTTTCAATAATTCTAGCCCTTGTATCATTCTGACTGCCTCAGATAAATCCTGACACAGAAAAACTATCCCCATACGAATGCGGCTTCGATCCCCTTGGATCAGCACGCCTACCTTTTTCCCTACGATTCTTCCTAATTGCTATCCTATTTCTGCTATTTGATCTAGAAATCGCTCTTCTACTACCACTGCCCTGAGGAAACCAACTACCAGACCCCTCATATACTCTCCTATGGGCCGCAACTGTACTAATTCTACTTACATTAGGTCTAATTTATGAATGAATTCAAGGAGGCCTAGAATGAGCTGAATAGGGAATTAGTCCAAACATAAGACCTCTGATTTCGGCTTAGAAAACCACGGTTAAAATCCGTGATTCCCTTATGACACCCGTATACTTTACCTTTACCTCAGCATTTACCCTCGGGCTAACAGGCCTAGCATTCCACCGTAATCACTTAATATCAGCATTACTCTGCTTAGAAGGAATAATACTATCATTATTCCTAGCCCTAGCCCTTTGAATGCTACAACTAGAAGCTACCGCCTTCTCCGCCGCACCTATTCTACTACTAGCTTTTTCAGCCTGTGAAGCTAGCGCAGGTCTAGCATTATTAGTTGCTACAGCCCGAACCCACGGAACAGATCGCCTACAAGCCCTAAACCTACTACAATGCTAAAAATCCTAATCCCTACAATCATACTATTCCCCACGATCTGAATTGCCTCTCCAAAATGACTATGGACCACTACAACCTTCCAAAGTTTTACTATTGCCCTAATTAGCCTTACCTGGCTAAAATACTCTTCAGAGGCAGGATGAACCTCATCCAACCTTTATATAGGCACAGACCCATTATCAACACCCTTACTAGTCCTTACTTGCTGACTACTTCCTCTTATAATTCTAGCCAGCCAAAATCATATCAAAACAGAGCCCATTAATCGTCAACGAACCTATATTACACTATTAACCTCCCTACAAACATTTTTAATTATAGCATTTGGAGCCACCGAGATCATTATATTCTATATTATATTTGAAGCAACCCTAATCCCAACATTAATCATTATTACTCGATGAGGAAATCAAGCCGAACGACTAAGTGCAGGAACTTATTTTCTATTTTACACCCTAACCGGCTCCCTCCCCCTACTAGTGGCCCTCCTACTATTACATACTGACGTAGGAACTCTCTCAATAATAACCATTCAATACTCCCAACCTATAAATCTCCATACATGAGGAGATAAAATCTGATGAGCTGGCTGTTTAATCGCATTTCTAGTAAAAATACCATTATATGGTATCCATTTATGACTACCAAAAGCTCACGTAGAAGCCCCTGTAGCAGGCTCAATAGTACTAGCAGCAATTTTATTAAAACTAGGAGGGTATGGTATAATACGAATAATAATTATCCTAGACCCCCTATCAAAAGACCTAGTATATCCTATTATCGCTTTAGCCCTTTGAGGCGTAATTATAACAGGCTCTATTTGCCTACGACAAACAGATCTTAAGTCACTAATCGCCTATTCATCTGTAAGCCATATAGGACTGGTAGCAGGAGGTATTCTAATTCAAACACCATGAGGTTTTACCGGAGCCTTAGTACTAATAATTGCCCATGGCTTAGTGTCTTCTGCCTTGTTCTGCCTAGCTAATACCACCTACGAACGAACCCACAGCCGAACAATACTATTAGCCCGAGGCATACAAATTCTTTTCCCACTAACAGCCACTTGATGGTTCATTGCTAACTTAGCAAATCTAGCACTACCCCCTCTCCCTAATCTAATAGGAGAACTAATAATTATCACAACAATATTTAATTGATCCCCTTGAACCCTTATCCTAACAGGAGCAGGAACCCTTATTACTGCAGCCTACTCATTATACCTATTCTTAATAACACAACGAGGACCTCTCCCACAGCATATCATTAACCTACAACCTTTTCACACACGAGAACACTTATTAATAACACTACACCTTCTACCTGTTATCCTCCTTATTACAAAACCCGAAATCATATGGGGCTGATGATACTGTAGATATAGTTTAACACAAAACATTAGATTGTGGTTCTAAAAATAGAGGTTAAATTCCTCTTATCCACCGAAAGAGGCCAGAAGCAATAAGGACTGCTAATCCCTATCACCATGGTTAAACTCCATGGCTCATTCAAACGCTTCTAAAGGATAATAGTTCATCCGTTGGTCTTAGGAACCAAAAACTCTTGGTGCAACTCCAAGTAGCAGCTATGGTAAACACTATTATAATCACTACTCTCCTATTAACCTTAACAATCCTTATTTGACCCCTCACTATAACACTTAGCCCACAACCTTTAAAACAAGATTGAGCCCTTAAATATGTCAAAACAGCAGTAAGTACCGCATTCTTCATTAACATTATCCCCTTGCTCATTTTTTTAGACCAGGGAACAGAAACTATTATTACTACATGAAACTGAATAAACATTTCAAGCTTCGACATTAATATTAGCTTTAAATTCGACCACTACTCACTAATTTTCACCCCAGTAGCCCTGTACGTTACATGATCAATTCTAGAGTTTGCATCATGATATATACACTCCGACCCTTATCTAAATCGATTCTTTAAGTACTTACTATTATTCCTAGTAGCAATAATCACCTTAGTTACTGCCAACAACATATTCCAACTGTTCATCGGCTGAGAAGGAGTAGGAATTATATCCTTCCTACTAATTGGTTGATGACACGGCCGAGCCGACGCCAACACAGCAGCCCTACAAGCAGTTATCTATAATCGAGTCGGAGATGTAGGCTTAATCCTAGCCATAGCCTGAATTGCAATAAACTTCAACTCCTGAGAAATCCCGCAGATCTTTATTTTATCTAAAAACTTCGACATAACCCTGCCCTTGATAGGAATTATTCTAGCTGCTACCGGAAAATCTGCACAATTTGGCTTACACCCTTGACTACCCTCCGCTATAGAAGGTCCAACCCCAGTATCAGCACTACTACACTCAAGCACTATAGTAGTTGCAGGTATTTTCTTACTAATCCGACTTCATCCCCTAATAGAAAATAATCAATTAGCACTAACCACCTGCCTATGCCTAGGTGCCCTAACAACTCTCTTCACCGCCACCTGTGCTCTCACCCAAAATGACATCAAAAAAATTGTAGCATTCTCAACATCCAGTCAACTAGGTTTAATAATAGTTACCATTGGACTTAACCAACCCCAACTAGCCTTCCTACACATCTGTACCCATGCCTTCTTCAAGGCCATACTCTTCCTGTGTTCAGGATCCATCATTCACAGCCTCAATGATGAACAAGACATCCGAAAAATAGGAGGTTTACACAAACTCATACCATTCACCTCCTCTTGTCTTATTATTGGAAGCCTCGCCCTTACAGGAATACCCTTCCTAGCAGGATTCTTCTCAAAAGACGCAATTATTGAAGCCCTCAACACCTCCCACTTAAACGCCTGAGCCCTAGCTCTAACACTAATCGCCACATCCTTTACAGCAGTTTATAGCCTACGAGTCATTTTCTTTGTAACCATAGGCTCACCTCGATTCACAACTCTATCCCCAATCAATGAAAACTACCAAACACTAACTGCTCCCATCGAACGCCTAGCCTGAGGAAGCATTATTGCAGGCCTAATCCTTACCTTAAATTTCCTACCATCAAAAACCCCTACCATAACAATACCACCCTCTCTTAAACTAGCCGCATTGCTAGTCACAATCACAGGTCTTATTATTGCACTAGCCCTAGCCACAGCAACCACCAAACAAATTAAAACCTCTCCCTCACTGTTACTACACAACTTCTCCAACATACTAGGATTCTTCCCATCTATTATCCACCGAATTATACCCAAGCTAAACCTGTTACTTGGTAAACAAGCAACTAAATTCGACCGACAATGACTAGAAATTGGGCCAAAAGGCCTACACCCCACACACCACTATATCTCCGCATTTTTTGACAAAACTAACACCAACATCATTAAAGTCTACCTAACCTCCTATTTAATCTCAATCGCCCTAGCCATTGCCCTCTTATCCACATTTTAAACTGCTCGAAGCGCTCCACGACTTAAACCACGCGTTAGCTCTAATACTACAAAAAGACATAACAACAGAACTCATGCACAAACAACTAACATCCCGCCCCCAACAGAATATATTAAAGAAACTCCACCTACATCCCCACGCACCATAAAAAATTCTTTAAACTCATCCACAACAACTCAACCCCCATAAGCACTTCAAAATCACCACCCCGCTATTCCCACTCCAAATATATACATTAATACATAAGCTTTTACCGAACCCGCTCCCCATGTTTCAGGAAAAGGCTCAGAAGCCAAAGCCGCTGAATAAGCAAACACTACCAACATACCCCCCAAATAAATTAAAAATAACATTAAACCAATTAATGACCCACCATGCCCTACCAAAATCACACATCCAACCCCAGCTGCCATTGCCAGCCCTAAAGCCGCAAAATAAGGTGCAGGATTAGAAGCAACTCCCACCAAACCCACCACCAAGCTCAATAAAAGAAGATCAAGAAAATACATCATAATTCTCACCAGGATTTTAACCAGGACTAATGACTTGAAAAACCACCGTTGTAATTCAACTATAAGAACTTATGGTCATCCGAAAAACACACCCCCTATTCAAAATTGTTAACGACGCATTAATTGATCTCCCCGCCCCATCCAACATTTCTGCATGATGAAATTTTGGTTCCCTATTATTACTATGCCTAATAATACAAATTATAACAGGATTATTCCTAGCCATACATTATACATCAGATATTTCAACCGCATTTTCATCCGTAGCCCACATCTGCCGAGACGTAAACTACGGATGAATTATCCGCAACCTCCACGCAAACGGAGCCTCCTTCTTCTTTATTTGCATTTACCTGCACATCGGACGGGGGCTATACTACGGCTCCTATTTATATAAAGAAACCTGAAATATTGGAGTAATCTTACTACTTCTTGTAATAATAACAGCATTTGTTGGGTATGTCCTACCATGAGGCCAAATATCTTTCTGAGGAGCAACAGTAATCACAAACCTACTTTCAGCAGTACCCTATATAGGAGACATACTTGTACAATGAATCTGAGGTGGATTTTCAGTAGACAACGCAACACTAACACGATTCTTCGCATTTCACTTTCTACTTCCATTTGCAGTTGTAGCAGCCACACTTCTGCACGCCCTCTTCTTACATGAAACCGGCTCAAACAACCCACTAGGCTTAAACTCCGATGCAGACAAAATTTCCTTCCACCCATACTTCTCCTATAAAGACATTCTAGGATTCATTCTTCTCCTAACAGCCCTCGCATCCCTAGCACTTTTCTCACCTAATCTACTAGGAGACCCAGAAAACTTCACTCCAGCCAATCCCTTAGTAACCCCTCCTCACATCAAGCCAGAATGGTACTTTCTATTTGCATACGCTATCCTGCGCTCCATCCCAAACAAACTAGGAGGAGTCCTTGCCCTACTATTCTCAATCCTAGTACTTATGGTTGTACCCCTACTACATACATCCAAACAACAAGGTCTCACCTTCCGCCCCATTGCCCAATTTATATTCTGAGTACTAGTAGCAGACGTAATAATCCTTACCTGAATTGGAGGAATACCAGTCGAACACCCATTTATTATCATTGGACAAATTGCCTCTGTCCTATACTTCTCATTATTCCTAATCCTAAACCCTCTAACGGGCTGATTAGAAAATAAACTTCTAAACCTTCAATGCCCTAGTAGCTTAGCCATTAAAGCGCCGGTCTTGTAATCCGGAGATCGAAGGTTAAAATCCTTCCTAGTGCCAGAAAAGAGAGATTTTAACTCCCACCCCTAACTCCCAAAGCTAGGATTCTAAACTAAACTATTTTCTGTTAACAGTATGTCCCGACATACATTAATTTACTATGGTATAGTACATAATATGCATAACACAACCCTATGCTTTAGTACATATTATGCATGATTTTACATAATGACCTAAAATCATTAAATTAAGTTGGCCATACAAATCATCTAGCACTTTCCTACATCAGTTAATCACATAACCACTACATACATATGCCACCTATTGAAGTTCCACAAGAACTCCCGTTGACCGGAAGAAATTGCCTACCTCAAATAACTGCATGTTCCAATAATTCCTATGTTTAACCAACAGTTAATTTCCCTAAACCTTATTAATGTAGTAAGAAACCATCAACCCTGTATACCTTAATGTACAAGGTCCTTGATAGGGTCAGGGGCAAAACTTGTGGGGGTTTCACAACTTGCACTATTACTGGCATCTGGTTCCTATTTCAGGGCCATTCGTTTCCAGCACCCACTTACTGTGAACTATCCTGGCATAAGTTATTGGTGGGACTTCTTTATAGCACAAACTCCCCAAGCAAAGCGTTCATTTAAAGGCATTTAATTCTTTTTTTGGGGTCACTTTCACTTGGCATATTTCATGCATCAATCCTAACTGGTCCCATCAAGGGAGTCCATTTTCCTTGCTTGATTAATAATATATGTATGTCTTAATGACATAACTCTAAAGATCCACATACGTGTATTTCACGTGCATACCTTTATCCTTTACTCCTCATATTACTCTAAGACTGTCCCCCCCCCTCGCGCGCGATAAACCCCCCTACCCCCTAATGCCGAACAAGTCCTAAGTTATCCTGTTAAACCCCTAAACCAGGTTAGGCCCGATTGGCATCATCAACTAGTTGTGATATGTGTTGATATATAGTGTTACAAATTTGAATTATATTATATA